TGACGCCCCCTCTTTTTTCTGATATTTATACCATACCAGATTAAATCAATGAATTGGAACAAATCAAATCCATCGATTACTTTATTTTATTTTTTAGACTATGTTTAATGAATACCTTTTCCCTCGCGGATCTATTAAAAATTCCTAAAGCATCTCAGGGATTTTTTTTTATTCCAAATCTATCCTAATCCGTATGATAAATTCTTTGATTCTTCAACTTCGACGAAATCCGAATAATTCCCTTTGATTTTATTCTTAATATTATAGTTTATTTTTATACTAATGAATTTCATTTGTATGAAATCAAATTAGGTTCAAATATTGATTTTTTTCTGTCAAAGCTTAAAAAAAAAATTGAAATATAAAGTCATATCCCTTTTTGAATAGGGTTACTTTTATGTTATTTCGTACTGTACATTTCCTTTGTTTGTGAGATCATTTTCTCACGAGAGGTAATGAAAAGAGTTATAGAATGGATTTTTTTACCTATGCCTAGATCGCGGATAAATGGAAATTTTATTGATAAGACCTTTTCAATCGTAGCCAATATCTTATTACGAATAATTCCGACAACTTCAGGAGAAAAAGAGGCATTTACTTATTACAGAGATGGTGCGATTTGATTATTTTGACTTTACTGCTCTCGGCCTTAGGAAAAAGACACATGATTCGGAATAAAAAAAACTATTGAAAAAAAAAAATCGACGCTGGTTGAAGGTGAAGTTTATAACATAAAGCAATTCCTTCTGTCGTGTATCCCCGATTAATGCAACCTCAGATGCTTGAATTGTTGATTCTAGTATTAAGCGAAAGGTTAGACCTATAGATCATCGATCTGTATTGCGGTTCAATCCTACTACACTAGTATCAATAGGCGGCATAGAGGAAAGAGCACTACGCGTAGGAATCAACAAAACAAAAACTTTGTTATAAGTTATAAAGCGCTCCTTTTCCTTATCGGGATCGGGAAAAAAGAAATGGTTGGGACAACAAACATCCATCTCGTTCGTACTTTGGATACCCATATAACCATCGAAGACTGTTGAAGTGACTAATTCCTGGAAATTTAAAGGCGTCGAGAACAAAGAAATTGTTGGAGTTTACATTTTTATCTAGTACCAGCATGCTTGATGTTAAGAAAGGATCTTTTGCAAGAAGGTTGGCTAGAGATTTCTTGTAAAAACATTAGCCCCGCTGAGTTCATAATGACAATATTTCGACCTTTAATTCCACGGATTCTGGATTATTTTCATTATGCACATAAAATAAAGGAGGAGCCGTATGAGGTGAAAATCTCACGTACGGTTTTGGAACGGAGAATTTTTTGAACTGAATGACGACCGTAACGAATGTCGGCTCAATCCGAAGGTAATTATGCGGAAGCGTTACAGAATTATTATGAAGCTATGCGACTAGAAATTGATCCCTATGATCGAAGCTATATACTTTATAACATAGGCCTTATCCACACAAGTAACGGAGAACATACGAAAGCTTTAGAATACTATTTTCGGGCACTAGAACGAAATCCGTTCTTACCACAAGCTTTTAATAATATGGCTGTGATCTGTCATTACGTGCGACTATCTCCACTATAGAAAGAAATAAAAGGAAAGGGCAAATACGACAATAAAGACTAAAAAAAGCAGGATTTCTACATATTGCATCGTCCAAAAAACGATTTTTATCAGCTGTAGCAAAGAAAGAAACTTCGAAATATGAAGAAATATATATATGCCTAAATATTTTATTCTATGGATAAAAAATCTAATTGATAGCGGAAGCACCGTAAAGATCAATTTACAAGGTTTGGGCGATACAAAAAGAACTGCTTATTTATCTCATTTTATGAGATAAAAATTAGGAATCAACTTATGTAATAGAGTCGATCCCCTAAGGTATTGAGCAGCGGTGTAGCATCAGATCCCAAGGAGAGTAAGTCTTTGTTTTATGAGGAAGAAGTCTTTTTCAAGGATTCTATATAAATTTATATACAATATGAAAGCGAGATAGTTACCTTTCAGAAAATTCTAATAAGGGTTTCAAAATGCCTATACTTTTTTTTTTCTGAAGGTAGGAGAAAAGATAAAACTGATTATTAATTGAATCAAAAGTCAAGTTTGAAACTCATGTAATTAACCTCTTTTGGTTTTGTTGGTTAACGTTAACCTAAGAAAAATCAAATAGATCTATGAGAAATCCCATTCAGTTAGATATAGATATCAGTTAGATATAGATATATAGTAGGGCTCGGGTAGACGCCAAAAGAATTGACTGTCGAGCCGTATGAGTTAGAAAACTCTCAAGTACGGTTCCAAGGGAAGGAATTGACCGCCTATTCCGACCGTGGAGAACAGGCCATTCGACAGGGGGATTCTGAAATTGCGGAGGCTTGGTTTGATCAAGCCGCTGAATATTGGAAACGGGCTATAGCGCTTACTCCTGGGAATTATATTGAAGCGCAGAATTGGTTAAAGATCACGAAGCGGTTCGAATAAGA